TAAAGCCCCCAGACGGCGTATTTTTTTGAAACGAGGCCCTCTGTAACGTGACATAAAGACTCCTTTTTTTTCATAAACCTAAATAATAACAAAAAAACTAAACTAAATTCTAAATATAATAAATAACTCGAAATCTAGTAAAGTATTGTATTAGAAAGTTCAATTAGATGAATTCTATCAATATCTGGACATATTGTATATGTAAATAAAAAAAAAATAAGAGTACCCTTCTGGTTCTGGTTTGTTCTCCCGAAATCAAACCCCTCCCCCTTTTTATTCATAATTTGAAGTTCCTACGATATAATATAATAAATCTGTGACTCTTGAAAAAAGGGGAAGAAACCTTTTCCCTATTTCTCTCTATTTATTTGATTTCACAGTATCAATTATGTCAAAAATCAAACAAATAATGAAAAGCCGGCTATCGGAATCGAACCGATGACCATCGCATTACAAATGCGATGCTCTAACCTCTGAGCTAAGCGGGCTTACATAACAGAAATTTTACATATATAGAAAGTTAGTAAATTCTTGAGATCTTATCTATTAACTGCAGATTTTTATCTATTGATAAGTAATATGAATAGATAAAAAAATTCATATAGAAAAGAATAGAATTTTTCATTCTATTATAATATAGAAGATAAAAATGAATAGAACGATTAATAGAATATAGCAATAATGCATTTCGATCTATTTATCAAATATATGTTTATCAATAATTAATATTTTTTTTATCAATTATATATTCAAAATATTCAAATTCTCTTTTTTTTTTTCAAATTCTTTATCCATTTCAATTTATTTAATTTAAAATTCTAAATAGAATCAAATATCTTCTAATATCTAATAAATATCTAATAATATAGTAGAATCGAATAAAAATTCTAATTATATACATTAATATGACTGTCTATATAGATTTTGTTAAAATTATTATATTTAGATTTAGAATGAATTCTATTTCAAATTAGAAATGAAATAATTTTCAATACTAAGAACTATCTAATTCGAACTATTTAATAAACTAATCCAAAATGAATTTGAAATTTCCCACCTTTTTTTTTATTCAAAAAAGATTATTTAGAATTATGGAATGGTTAGTTAATGTCTATTCTATTAATAATAATTCTATATTAAATGAAATCATTTTTCTAATAGATATTTTCTATAGAAAAAACAAAGAATTAATATATTTAGAATGTATTATATATAAAATGATATATAATAATCCTAGAATAATCATAAAAAAAAATGTAAGGAAAAGTTTTTGTTGAGTTATGTTATAGGAGATCTCCCTTAAGGAGAATCAAAAAGAAATAAAAATGAAAGAGAAAGGTACAATCAAATTCAGACCATAATGAAGCATTTAGCTCTTTTCATTCTCAAAGGTGGAAGATAAGGCGAAAAAAAAAAGAATCGACCATTCAAGTATTCAAAATTTTACGATAAAAATAATAGAAGGAGAGATAAATAGATACGTGTATCTATCTATCTATATTGAATTGCAGATACAGAAATGATACAATCATTTTGGATTCGACTAAATATGGGTCTCTAATAGAGATCAAATAAGCTATATAAGAAATAAAATAGGATCCATTTTCGATATAGGAATTGGTATCTAATGAATTCAATAGTTCCAGCATAATACAAATGAAAGAAAAAACACAAGGACATTTTTATAGTAATGAGATATTACTATTAATAGAGTAATACGATTATTATTATTAGAATAAGAAGATACTAATGGGGATATGGCGAAATCGGTAGACGCTACGGACTTAATTGGATTGAGCCTTGGTATGGAAACCTTACCAAGTGATAACTTTCAAATTCAGAGAAACCCTGGAATGAAAAATGGGCAATCCTGAGCCAAATCCGGTTTTCCGAAAACAAATAATGATTTCGAAAGCAAGAACGAGAAAAACAAAAAGGATAGGTGCAGAGACTCAACGGAAGCTGTTCCAACAAATGGAGTTGACTGCGTTTCGTTAGTAAAGGTAAAGGAATCCAATCCTTCGAGCAAAACTCTATAAAGGAAAGGATGAAAGATAAACCTATATACATACGCATACGTAATAGTATTTCAAATGATTAATGACGACTCGAATGTTTTTTTTATGATATAGTCAAAATGAACGAATTGTTGTAAATCAATTCCAACTTCAAGTTGAAAAAAGAATCAAATATTCATTGATTCAATATCATTCACTCCATCATAATCTGATAGATCTGTTGAAGAACTGATTAATTAGACGAGAATAGAATAAAGATAGAGTCCCATTCTACATGTCAATACGGACAAAAATGAAATTTATAGTAAGAGGAAAATCCGTCGACTTTCAAAATCGTGAGGGTTCAAGTCCCTCTATCCCCAAAAATAGAAAAAGGCACCTTTTATTTGCCTTTCTAATTATTTATCCTATCCTTTGATTAGCGATTCACAATTCATTATGTTTATCATTGATTATACTCTTTCCCAAACGGATCTGGGCAG